ATAATTAGGCCAAAAAAAGAACTTTAATTTAATTAATTCATTTTTTTTTCTGTCAAAATTTTCACTTTCATCCAAAAATTGACTCCAGTTTTTTATCTTGTTCTCCTTGCAAAATAATTGATTTCTATGCACATTATTTTGATTCTTTAAATTGAAAGAAATTAGAATTCTCAACTCTCTACGACGTCTAGACGATAAAATTTTTTCAGGAACAAGCAAATCAGAATTCTTTTTGTCTCTATTTAGAGTTTTATGTCTTGGAATGGATTCATCAAAATGATTATTAGCAACATTTTTGGGGTTTCGGTATCTTTGATTACTTTGGTGCTTACTTTTATGAACCAATGAAATACCTATGATTTGATACATAAAAAACTGTCCGTCATTTTTTACAGATAGACGGGCAGGTTCCATAATTAATATTCCCTTTTTCGTTAATTGTGTAAGATTTAAACGTCTCCTCATTATATCCAGATTCATTTCTTTCCTTTGAATATAGGATATAGTAATTTTTCTTACATTTATGAGGCTAACCAGGAGACCATATATCTGGATATTATTCATCATTTTTTGATTCAATTGATTCAAACGTCCAGTCCATCTTAATTGCAAAGGAAAATCTCCTTTGAGGAATATTTTTAGTTTTTCGATCGATTCTAAAAAAGATTTTTCAATATTGTTTTGATTCTTTAATTCAAAATATTGTTTTGAATTTGATGGGCTAAAATTTAAAAAATCCTCATCCTCCTCTTGCTTTCCCTTGAGATTTTGATTTTCACTAAAATTTGGATTTATATTCAAATTAAAAAGAAGTAAGTTGCTTGGGATAAACCAAGGTTTTTCTTTATATTTATGATAAAGTATCACAAACTCTGGAAATAAAAAAAATTTCGTATTTGATATGAGGCGATTTAAGATTAATAATTTTTCATTCATTCCCATCCAATCAAAAGACATTCCCATCCAATCAAAAAAGACCTTTTTGTACTTGATTTCGGAATTTGAATCAATCGGAAGATAAAAAAGACCATTATTATGAATTTTATCCCTTATTTGGATTTGGTCCTTATTAGGTTCAACCTGAATATTTGTATTCAATTTCCAACCCAAATATTTTCTATCTGTATTTTTTTCCATATATATCATATTACTTTTTCCTATATCATTCTTGATAGGAATATTTTTGAGTATGTTAACAATTTTTTCTTTATTTCTGGTGGAATTTTCTTGCTTCTTATTTGTTTCTAATGATGATCTATAAATATAGGACTTCTTAGTTTCAGAATGAATATATTTATATGATAAACGATCATATCTATAGTTTTTTTGAAAATTCTCTTCTTTATTTGGTAATAAATAGACTTTCGAATTTTGTTTTTTTTTGTAATCAAATAATTGGTCTTTTTCATAGGAATACCATTTATTTAGATCCTTATTTTGAGACGGCTGGCATTTATTTTTTTCATTTCGCCATTTTTGTGGGACTAATCTAGACCATGTAATCTGAGATAAATCGTATTGATAATGACCTCTTAACCAGTTTTTCCATGGATTCATTCCATAATTTGGAAGTTTCTTATGTCTTACTTCGGAATCCAATATTCCTTGTCTTCCAAAAAAATCCTTTGTTTCATTCTTAAGAAAAAAAGACGGTACATTATACTCAAGAATAGATCTTAACTTATTGAAGTTAATAACCTGGGTTTGTGATAATTTGAAAAATACATATTTTTGTGACAAGTAAGATAAATCAAAAAAAATATGTGACTTCCGCTTACTATTTCTAAGATTATCAAAAGCCTTTTTTATAGTCATAGTCGAAATAAAGTCAATTTTATTTTGTTTTGTTTTATTAATCTTTTCTTTATTTGTTTCGTTATTGTCAATGTATTTCTCAATCATTTTTTTTGTTGATTCCATAAAAAGTTGTAGGGTTATTCTGCGCATATTAATGATACATAGAAAGATATCTATGTATATTTTTTCAATGAAAAATTTAACTATTAATTCAATATTTTTTATTTTAAATATTTTCCAAATTTTTGGGGGTGATTTTCCATTATTCTTTTTATTTTTTTTTATTCCCGGCGTTACTTTTTTTTTATTTTTTTTCATTATTTCTATTTGATTTCTGATTGTCTTTCTTCTATCAATTCTATGTTTCATTTCTTCTTCTGCCTGTGAATAATTTGTCAAACCTGTAGATCGATTTTGACTAAGTGATTCATGAATTATCTGATTGCTTATTATAGAATCCTTTTCTATTTCAGTTTCATTTGATTCATATATTTCTCTCGGTATAAATAATGGAATTTTCTTTCCTTTTAAAAGTTCTTTTAGTATTTGTTTTACAAATAAAAATGCTTTTGCTTCTTTTTTTTTTATTTTTTTTAAAGCTCTTCGAACTCTAAAATTGAATTTTCTGATTTCGACTTTATAGTCTATATCTTTAAAAATGGGTTCAAAAAAGGAAGGTGTTTTTCGCGGAGGACCAAAAGGA